TATGGCAGAAGCCCCACTCACGGCGACCTGGTCGAGTTGGGGGAAGCCATAGGTATTATTGCGGGTCAATCAATTGGGGAACCGGGGACTCAACTAACATTAAGAACTTTTCATACGGGTGGAGTATTCACAGGCGGTACTGCCGAACATGTACGAGCTCCTTCTAATGGAAAAATAAAGTTCAATGAGTATTTGGTTCATCCCACACGTACCCGTCATGGGCATCCTGCTTTTCTATGTTCTATAGACTTGTATGTAACTATTGAGAGTCGTGATATTATACATAGTGTGAATATTCCACCAAAAAGTTTGATTTTAGTTCAAAACGATCAATATGTAGAATCTGAACAAGTGATTGCCGAGATTCGTGCCGGAACGTCTACTTTTCATTTTAAAGAGAGGGTTCGAAAACATATTTATTCTGAATCAGAGGGGGAAATGCACTGGAGTACTGATGTCTACCACGCACCTGAATATACATATAGTAATGTTCATCTATTACCAAAAACAAGTCATTTATGGATATTAGGGGGGGGTCCGTGCAGATCCAGTATAGTGTCTTTTTCGCTTCACAAGGATCAAGATCAAATGAATGTTCATTCTTTTTCTGTCGACGAAAGATATAGCTCTGACCTCTCAATCACTAAGAATCGAGTAAGACATAAATTGTTGGATCCTTCTGGTACTCGTAAAAAAGATAGGGAAATTCTTGATTATTCAAGACTTGATCGAATTATATCCAATGGTCATTGGAATTTCATATACCCTTCGATTCTCCAAGAGAATTCTGATTTCTTGGCGAAAAGACGAAGAAATAGATTTCTCATCCCATTACAATACGATCAAGAACGAGAGAAAGAATTAATACCCTCTTTTGGCATTTCGATTGAAATACCCATAAATGGTATTTTACGTAGAAATAGTATTCTTGCTTATTTTGATGATCCACGATACAGAAGAAAGAGTTCGGGAATTACTAAATATGGGACCGCGGAGGTGGATTCAATAGTAAAAAAAGAAGATTTGATTGAGTATCGAGGAGCAAAAGAATTTAGTCCGAAATACCAAATGAAAGTGGATCGGTTTTTTTTTATTCCCGAAGAGGTGCATATCTTACCCGGATCTTCGTCTATAATGGTCCGGAACAATAGTATCATTGGAGTAGATACACAACTCGCTTTAAATACAAATACAAGAAGCCGAGTAGGTGGATTAGTCCGAGTGGAGAGAAAAAAAAAAAGTATTGAACTGAAAATCTTTTCTGGAGATATTCATTTTCCCGGGGAGACAGATAAGATATCCAGACACAGTGGCATTTTGATACCACCAGGAACGGAAAAAAAAAATCCTAAAGAATCAAAAACAAATTGGATCTATGTCCAACGGATCACACCTATCAAAAAAAAGTATTTTGTTTTGGTTCGACCCGTAGTCACATATGAAATAGCTGATGGGATAAATTTAGCAAAACTTTTCCCTCAAGATCTCTTGCAGGAAAAAGAAAATGTCCAGCTTAGAGTTGTCAATTATATCCTTTATGGAAATGGAAAGTCAATTCGAGGAATTTATCACACAAGTATTCAATTAGTTCGGACTTGCTTAGTATTGAATTGGGACCAAGAAAAAAACGGTTCTATGGAAGAGGTTCATGCTTCCTTTGTTGAAGTAAGGGCAAATGGTCTGATTCGTGATTTCATAAGAATTGAATTAGTCAAGTCTACTATTTCATATACCGGAAAAAGGTACGATACGGCAGGTTCGGGATTGATTCCTGATAATGGATTAGATCGCACCAATATCAATCCTTTTTATTCCAAAGTGAAGATTCCATTAGTTACCCAGCATCAAGGAACTATTGGTACGTTGTTGAATCGAAATAAGGAAGGCCAATCTTTGATAATTTTGTCATCATTCAATTGTTTTCGAGTTGGTCCATTCAACGGTTCGAAATATAACAATGTGGCAAAAGAATCGAATCCCATAACTCCAATTAAGGGTTTGTTGGGCCCCTTAGGTACAATAGTACCTAAAATAGTGAACTTTTATTCATCTTACCATTTAATAACTCATAATCAGATCTTGTTAAACAAATATTGGCTACTTGACAATTTTAAACAGACTTTCCAAGTACTTGAAGTACTTAAATACTGTTTAATAGATGAAAATAGGAGGATTTATAATCCCAGTCCATGCAATAACATCATTTTGAATCCATCCCATTTGAATTGGTGCTTTCTACATTACAATTATTGTGAAGAGACATCCACAACAATTAGCATTGGACAATTTTTTTGTGAAAATATATGTCTATTTAAATACGGACCACGCATAAAAAAATCTGGTCAAATTTTAATTGTTCATGTTGACTCTTTAATTATAAGATCAGCTAAGCCTTATTTGGCCACTCCAGGAGCGACTGTTCGTGGACATTATGGGGAAACCCTTTCTGAAGGAGATACATTAGTTACATTTATATATGAAAAATCCCGATCTGGTGACATAACGCAAGGTCTTCCAAAAGTGGAACAAATCTTAGAAGTGCGCTCGATTGGTTCAATATCGATGAACCTTGAAAGGAGAGTTGAAGGTTGGAACGAGCGTATACCAAGAGTTCTTGGAATTCCTTGGGGATTCTTAATTGGAGCTGAGCTAACCATAGCCCAAAGTCGTATCTCTTTGGTTAATAAGATCCAAAAGGTTTATCGATCCCAGGGGGTACAGATCCATAATAGACATATAGAAATTATTGTACGGCAAGTAACATCAAAAGTGTTGGTTTCAGAAGATGGAATGTCTAATGTTTTTTTACCTGGAGAACTAATCGGATTGTTGCGAGCGGAACGAGCAGGGCGTGCTTTAGACGAAGCAATCTGTTATCGGGTAATTTTATTGGGAATAACGAAGGCATCTCTGAATACTCAAAGTTTCATATCCGAAGCAAGTTTTCAAGAAACTGCTAGAGTTTTGGCAAAAGCTGCTCTACGGGGTCGTATTGATTGGTTGAAGGGTCTGAAAGAAAATGTTGTTTTGGGCGGGATTATCCCTGTCGGTACTGGATTCAAAAAATTAGTGCACCGTTCAAGGCAAGACATTCATTTGGAAATAAAAAAGAAAAATCTATTCGAGTTGGAAATGAGAGATATTTTGTTACACCATAGAGAATTTTTTTGTTCTTGCGCCCCAAGCAATTTCTATGACACACCAGAAAAATCATTTAAGCGAATTCATAATTCTTAAGGAGATATTTTTCTTTTTACTTTACTAGTTATTGATTGGGTACTAAATAAAATGAAGAAATTAAGTTAAGTAATAAAAAAAATTAATGGTTTGGGCTGTGTATCAACGGTCAATCCCGGCAGAAGGTTCCGTAGGAACAATTATTTATTTGTTTATTTGTTAAAAAAAAAGAAAGCGTGGGAAAGATGACAAGAAGATATTGGAACATCCATTTGGAAGAGATGATGGAAGCAGGAGTTCATTTTGGTCATGGTACTAAGAAATGGAATCCTAGAATGGCCCCTTACATCTCTGCAAAGCGTAAAGGTATTCATATTATAAATCTCACTAGAACTGCTCGTTTTTTATCGGAAGCCTGCGATTTAGTTTTTGATGCAGCAAGTCGAGGAAAAAACTTCTTAATTGTTGGTACCAAAAATAAAGCAGTGGATTTAGTAGCATCAGCTGCAATAAGGGCTCGATGTCATTATGTTAATAGAAAATGGCTCGGGGGTATGTTAACGAATTGGTCCACTACGGAAACGAGACTTCATAAGTTCAGAGACTTAAGAGCAGAACAAAAGATGGGGAAACTCAACCGTCTCTCTAAAAGAGATGCAGCAATGTTGAAGAGAAAATTATCTACTTTGCAAACATATCTGGGCGGGATCAAATATATGACTGAATTGCCCGATATTGTAATAATCGTTGATCAGCAAGAAGAATATACAGCTCTTCGAGAATGTGTCATTTTGGGAATTCCGACGATTTGTTTAATCGATACAAATTGTGACCCAGATCTCGCAGATATTTCGATTCCAGCTAACGATGACGCTATAGCTTCAATCCGATTGATTCTTAACAAATTGGTATCCGCAATTTGTGAGGGCCGTTCTAGCTATATAAGAAGTCGTTGATTATGTTATGATTAAGAATAATAATAATAAGATTAGTTAATTATTTTGATTTATTGGATCGGTTACTATTCTTGTCTTTCATTTTTAAAAAGAGATAAAATGGGATATTGATATTATGTTATGTGATTTCTTGGTATCCTAACTATATGATTAATGATGAAAGTAGATGAGTCGAGAAAGAGATGGTTGAATCAAAATAATTCTTTTTTTCAGTTCGATTTCTGTCAGAGGACAATATGAATGTTATACCATGTTCCATTAAAACACTCAAAGGGATATACGATATATCAGGTGTAGAAGTAGGCCAACATTTATATTGGCAAATAGGAGGTTTACAAATTCATGCCCAAGTACTTATCACTTCTTGGGTTGTAATTGCTATCTTATTAGGTTCAGTCATCATATCCGTTCGGAATCCACAAACAATTCCGACCGACGGTCAGAATTTCTTCGAATATGTCCTTGAATTTATTCGAGACTTGAGCAAAACTCAGATTGGAGAAGAATATGGCCCTTGGGTTCCCTTTATTGGAACTATGTTCCTATTTATTTTTGTTTCAAATTGGTCAGGTGCCCTTTTACCTTGGAAAATCATACAGTTACCTCATGGGGAGCTAGCCGCCCCCACAAATGATATAAATACTACTGTTGCTTTAGCTTTACTCACGTCAGTAGCATATTTTTATGCGGGTCTTACCAAAAAAGGATTGGGTTATTTCGGAAAATACATTCAACCAACTCCAATACTTTTACCAATTAACATCCTAGAAGATTTCACAAAACCTTTATCTCTTAGTTTTCGACTTTTCGGGAATATATTAGCTGATGAATTAGTAGTTGTTGTTCTTGTTTCTTTAGTACCTTTAGTAGTTCCTATACCTGTCATGTTTCTTGGATTATTTACAAGCGGTATTCAAGCTCTTATTTTTGCAACTTTAGCCGCGGCTTATATAGGGGAATCCATGGAGGGTCATCATTGATTAGTTTTCGAAATAGTCTTTATTTTTAAGCTTATCCCAATTAAGGCAATGCATAGTTCAAGATTGGTTCTTAGTTGAGGAACATAATAGATATAAATACATATATATACGACTAGAGTTGTAGGAGGAAAGATAGACAATATTACGAAATGGCGGATGAGTTAGTGGGGGTCACCACTAGATATATGGAATGTTTATAAGGCCAGCCACAGCCCCTGTATATTTTTCGAAGAATTCTTCTAGAATCCGATTCAATATAAAAAGAAAATGCGGGCGGTTTACGTTATGAAAGAAACAAATGTATATGTGATATTAGATATATACTAGTTATATAGGGGTTATCTCTATCTATATTTCTATATTAATTTCATTATTTTTTTTATTTTATTCGAAAGATTTTTGTGATCAAATAAGTAATAATTCATTGGTTGATTGTATCATTAACCATTTTTTTTTGGTGCGAGGAACCTATCATCATGAATCCACTGATTTCTGCCGCTTCCGTTATTGCTGCTGGATTGGCCGTAGGGCTTGCTTCTATTGGACCTGGAGTTGGTCAAGGCACTGCTGCAGGCCAAGCCGTAGAAGGTATTGCGAGACAACCAGAAGCAGAAGGAAAAATACGAGGTACTTTATTACTTAGTCTAGCTTTTATGGAAGCTTTAACAATTTATGGACTGGTCGTGGCATTAGCGCTTTTATTTGCGAATCCTTTTGTTTAATTTTATCCTAGAATGAAAATGTAAAAAAGTACGTTACCTACTTTTTTCTTATTTTATTAACTCGTTGCCATTTGCTTCTGTGAATTATATCAATACTTTATTCCTACAATTATGTATTTGTTGTGACAATACCCCGAGAAGGAGTGATTTGAGGATGAGGAATTTGTGGATTCACTCGCTTTCTTCCTTCCCGTCCTTAGTTTAGTACGATGGAATTTTTATTTTTCTTTTAGGAAGTGTTTGAACAAAGGAGATATTTTGCAATTGATACGAGACCCAGGACCTAACTTAATAAGTATCTTATCAGATACTTCAAAAAAAAAAATAAGAAATTTTGTAATTCTCAATCTCAAATTCAATAAATAGATTTAATCTACTCCCATTAACATTAAAAAAAAACGGGAAATTAAGAAAAAGAAATCGATAAAAAAAGGGCGAGTCAAGTGATACAAAAAGAACTCTGTTCTTTCTTAGTCCTATCTATAAGAGGAGAGCATATGAAAAATGTAACCGATTCTTTCGTTTCCTTAGGCCACTGGCCATCCGCCGGGAGTTTCGGGTTTAATACCGATATTTTAGCAACAAATCCAATAAATCTAAGTGTAGTGCTTGGTGTATTGATTTTTTTTGGAAAGGGAGTGTGTGCGAGTTGTATATTTCACGAATAGGTTGGATCTAACCGACTGCACTTTATTTATGTTATTCTATATTTTTATAGGATAAATAAGAAAAAGTGCATAATCTCGACGAATTCCTTCTGAGTAAATTCATAAATCATATGTAAGAACCATAGCATTTCGTTATTCATTGGTAAGTTAACTTTGATTCTCTATCAGCCAACCAATAATGTGAGACCATTAACATGGTTAAAGCTAAACTGTTTGAAGTCCGGGCACAACATGGTACTCTTTCTACCACTACGTTAATAACGAAATGGTTTAAAAAAGAATAGTTGATAATTTTTCCGATATAGAACACTCATATCGATAAAATGATTTGAACCATTTACTAGAATAAAGAAAGAAAGGGCGCCTTGCCCTTTATTATATTATCCAATGCCGAATCGGCAACCTATGTTATGTATAAAGAGGGGGAATTTTTGGATTTGAATAAAAAAGGAAATAAAATGAAAATTGAAATTTGAAAATTTTCTATATTTCTATAATATAGAAATATCTATTTTCAATGAAATAAAAAACAAATAAAGAAACAACTTTGCTGACAATTATAGATTTTTTGTCTGGTCGGAAGAGTCCTCCTAATATTCTGTTCTTGTATCGGTTTTTATATGTTCGAATACAAACCAAACAGAAATAGAGAGGATAGGCTCATTATATTAAAAAAAGATACGGGAATGTCCATAAAATACAAAATTGAGCGTGAGAGCCAAATGAATCGAAAGATTCATGTTTGGTTCGGGAAGAGATCATGGAAGTTGTTAAATTAATGGTAAGATAATCTACTTTCATTAAATGATTTATTAGATAATCGAAAACAGAGGATTTTGAGTACTATTCGAAATTCGGAAGAATTACGTAGAGGGGCCATTGAACAGCTCGAAAGAGCCCGGGCCCGTTTACGGAAAGTGGAAATGGAAGCAGATGAGTATCGAATGAACGGATACTCTGAGATAGAACGAGAAAAAGCCAATTTGATTAATGCTAC